ATTCTAATTCTAAGTTATTTAGAATTTCTAATTGCTTGAATTTGAAAATTTATTATTAGAGTTTCTTACTTTGTTTATTACAAATATCAACAATATCCCAATTCTCCCTTCAAAGTAAGAATACTGTCGCTGGAGTTTTATGAAAAAAAAAGGTCAAAGCAAGAAAGAAGCCCCTTATCAGATTTGAACCGATGACTTACGCCTTACCATGGCGTTACTCTACCACTGAGTTAAAGGGGCTCATTTGATTCAATTCCTGAATGAGCCAGCATACAGGTAAGATATATCTATGGAAATAGACTCCAAATCATAAAGTCAATATACATAAAAAATATATAATATAAATATATTAAAAATATAATAAAAGATAAAAAGATAATATTAATATATAAAATATATATATATGATAATATATATATAATATTAATATATAGAATATAAATATAATATAATTAAGTATATTTATGAAGTATATTTAACTATATTTTAACTATATAATAAAGTAAATAAATGAAGTAAACAAACCTATAGTATAGTAATTGATTCATAAACGAGAAATTTGATTTACCTAGTGGGTTTAGACTAAACTAGTGAATATAGTAAAAATAGGTAAAAAAGGTTTATTGATATTGAATTTGATCAATACAATGAATTGTTTCAAAACCGAACCCCTTTGAATTGACCTGACCGCGATCATAACCAAATTAATTTGATTGATACATGTAACTAACAATTCAACACGAATCCATGATATTTCATCGAATCACTGATGAAAAGATTCCATTTGTCCCCCGAACCAAATTCTTAAAAAAATTGATAACTTGTTGATACTTATCCATCTTCTCATTTCTCAGATTTGTGGATTTTTCATTTCTTAATTTACCGGTTTAGAGTCAGATATAGATATGCTTATCTATCTTAACAAACAACGGAACGGAGTGATGAATCAATGAATGAAAGCGAAGAAATGGGATTAAGCCTCCTTTTTCGGCGGACCAATCAATTCCCTGAAAGAATCTTTCATATTATTTTTATTCTTAATTTCTATTTTATTTTTTTCTTTTATCTTTATATTCTAATTTAAATTCTAATTAAAATGAATAATGGCGATTAGAATGAATGATTCATGAATCTAAATCACAAATCCAAAAATTCTATGGAATCATATAAAAGACGGAAAAATCTTTCGAATCGAGTCCTATCATTTAGTTATATTGACAATTTCAAAAAACTATTGATATTATGAGCATAGTATGCTGATGATCAGGTAAACGTGCCCCCATCGTCTAGCGGTTCAGGACATCTCTCTTTCAAGGAGGTAACGGGGATTCGACTTCCCCTGGGGGTAGGGTATTACGAAAGGAAGTTGATCGGGGATTCTTACTAAATCTATATCTATAAATCTAGAATTTTTTCTTCCTGGGTCGATGCCCGAGCGGTTAATGGGGACGGACTGTAAATTCGTTGGCAATATGTCTACGCTGGTTCAAATCCAGCTCGGCCCAATAATTCACAGATCCGCCATGAAATGATATAACTCCTGGGTTCTGCTCTTTCTAAATGCCTGATACGAAAAAAAGAGTCAAAATTTCTGATTAGGATTTGGAACTAGAAAATTTAAGATTAAAGAGTAATGGAAAAAATACCCTTTTTCGTTGAAAGAAAATTCATTGATAATCAATTTTCTTTTAATTTGAAATAAGAAAAAGATGACTAGTAATTTGTGCCCTTAGTATATATCCATGTGGGTATCGATATACCACTCGCGTCTATGGTACAACACGGCGATTCCAATCTAAAATCAAAATAGTCAATAGAAATTGAATGAAATCATAAAAATATGTATATTGTAACTTTATTTCATTTCTCTGGGATTGTAGTTCAATTGGTAAGAGCACCGCCCTGTCAAGGCGGAAGCTGCGGGTTCGAGCCCCGTCAATCCCGATGGATACAAACAAATCCAATCCAATAAAAAAATCCAATAAAACTGTCAATTAATCTCTCCATTTTCTGGAAAAGGAGGACAATATAGAAGAATTTCATTCCCAAAGGAGGTCTTTAATTTCTATTTATTATATTTATTTTATTATATTTATTTTATTCGATTTATTTTCGTTTTCATCAAAGCAAATATAAAAATTTCCATTTCTTCACTTAGTACTGATGGATAAAGACCTATGTAGATTAGTACAATTATTAGGAATGTCATATTCCGGATTTCAAGAGATACCCCACCGAGTTTGGCTTTTTTGATTACTCCCGACCCCAGTCCAAAATTGAATCGAGTGCCATAGCTTTCTCGGTAACATATGCACAAATACAAATGTAATTTTTATTTGTACGATACAAAATGAATTCCATTTTTTTGATGAAATCTTTTTAATTAGAAAAAAGTATCTTCTTTTTTGGATCCGATTTTGTGTAACCTTAATTACTAATTTTAATTTGAAACAATCTATCTCATTCAAAATCTACACTGAAGTTTTTATATATTATATGCATCCCATTACTAATCCAAGAAAAAAGATCTTTATCTTTATAAAATAAAGATCAAAAAAGGACCCCCCTTAGAGAGGGAATGAATAATCTTTTTTAGGTTTAAGGATTTCTACCGAAGAAAAAACAAACTCTAAAATAAAAGAAGTGAATTCGGTAGCATATTCGATCTTTTTTTTTATACTCTAACTTGTCTTTATCAAACCTTTTTGTTTTTCAATAAGATTAGATTATTAACAAAAAGGAGTTTAGAACTTAACTCTCCTTCCCCTTTTTGCTTCTATTGTTTTTGTTTGGGTTTGTTTGTAACCAATGTAAGTTAAAGGCAGTTAGATAATACTGATTGTATAAGGAAGCCATTATACAAAAGAAAAAATGTAAAAGAATAATAAATCAAAATAAAATAATCAAGTAAAGAAATTCTCGATTTCATTGGTGGATCAGGAATCCTTTTTTTGATTCGATATGGATAAAAGATCTTTCTATGTTATACTATTTAATTCTCGACAATGAAGCGATTTGATAACTAAGATATTGTTATTCATGATATTGATCCGATTCGATATCATCGAGATGAAATTCATCCCATTGAATTTAGAGACGAAAGATTTATCATCTCTATGGGATTAAATCCCGAGTTATTGTGTGAAGTCTAGAAAAATGAAAGGATGAAATTATGGAAGTAAATATTCTCGCATTTATTGCTACTGCACTGTTTATTCTAGTTCCTACTGCTTTTTTACTTATAATATACGTAAAAACTATTAGTCAAACTAATTAATTTGAATGACCCCCCTTGACTTCTTAGTTCTTAATTAATATCAATAATTAAACAAAAATAAGGATTCCTATTTTGTGAAAGGAAAGAAGCGGACTAAAATCAGCAGTATTCTATGAGATCCGATAGTATGGTAGAAAGCAATCTAGATTTCTTTCTACCATACTACCGGATCTCATCTTCATATTCATATATCTGGATATCCATTATCTATATGTCATATAAATGTCATATAAATAAAGTCTCAATTTTTTCGTTGATTTGTGTTAATTCCAATTAATCTGAAATAGTCGAAAGGCGCCTCTGACTCTTACGATTCTAATTCCTATCCCTAGATTTCAGATTATTTTCAATATGAATCCCGAAATTATTTATATTTAATATAGATATAATTTAATATATCTATATTAAATAAAACTATATTAAATAAAAAGGAAAAAAAAAGAATAGTTTGAGTATAACTATATATATATTAATAAAGGAAAACCCATTTTTTAGCATTCCAAAGAAGTAATTGATTGAGCAATTGATAGATTATCTAAGGAAAGGAGTTTTATGAAAACTTTTTTTGATTTTGACTAAACAGATTAGTAAACCCCGCCGATTTTTAATCTTGGAATCATGATATCAACCGAGTCAAGTCAATAAAGTAGAAAAAATATAATATGAATTGTATTTCTCAAATAATCAAACAAATACTAAACTAAGCCTTAAGTGCGCAGTATGTGATTTCTTCAAGAAAATATCTTAGTATACCGTTGAAGAACCAATATCTCTATCTTATTTCCCATCAAAAAAAAAGAACTTTTAATAACTAATATCTAATATATAACTAATATCTAATATAAAGAACTACTCTCTTTTCTCTTTGACTTTGAACAGAAACAAATAAAAATAAAAAAGGGTTGTGCTGTTTTCATTGTCCATATAGAACTCTAGTAAGAGTCGGTTTATTGAAATGAAATAGAAAATTTAAGAAGAATTCGGTTGGAACAAAAACAAATGATAGGAAATTGGTATTCCTTTTACTTTCAAAATATGAACGTGGAAATCATTAAAATATCTGTTTGATTATGATTACTAAGGGTATTATTCAGATATTTTTTTATTATTTCTAGAATAAATTACTCCACTCGAATCTAATATAATTTTGAAATTAAGATATTTTGAATTCAATTCTTTAAATTCAATTTAATTGAAAAGTTTTTAGAGAACGATCAATTAATATAATTCCATTTCTCAACTCAATTAGTAGTACCCCTATAGTCCACTTCTTCCCCATACTACAAGTGAAAGGGAAAATGTAAAGACTACCATTAAAGCAGCCCAAGCGAGACTTACTATATCCATGTGAATTATGTCCCTTATCTATATGAATATGACGAAATTTTTCCATTATTGTTCACTAATAATAGTAGAATCGCTAGCGTAGAGTCAAAAAAAGTATTTTGTCCAATACCTTTAATGAAGATGAAACAATAAAAAAAATCCAAAGTAGGTAAGTATAAGAAGTTCTTGTATGATTGTTTATGGAACCGGGAAAGATTAAGCACAAAGAAACTCTGCAGCAACGCTTTTGGAAGTCTTACTAAGATGTAAGAATAATAAAAACTAGTCTTATTGCTCTTCATTAAATAAAAAATAGAAACCTATAGAATCAAGCAAGAAAGTATCAAGAGTCCTTTTCCTATGCATACTTCTCTAAATTGAACAAGTTATATCAGTAAAAGTAAAACGGAATAAGATATTTAGCGCCCCTTTTTTTTTTGATCAGGCGACACCCGGATTTGAACTGGGGAAAAAGGATTTGCAGTCCCCCGCCTTACCACTCGGCCATGCCGCCAAGGCGATCGAAAATAGGCTAAAATACCCCCCTTATTTTTTTGTAGTAAACCTCTTTCTTTTTTACTTGCATCTTGAATCCCATTTTTTGAATCTTAATCCCCTTCCTAAAATAACAAAAAAAAGAATACCTTCCTTTTTTGGATTGTATCCAGCCCTTCGATTCATTTTGTTATAGTATGGCGAAACACACATTATCTTCTTTCTATTATCTTCTTTCTATTGACTATTGAAAGGAAAAACGAAATTTGAATTTTCAGTCCATAATTCCGGACAAATTTGAACCATTAACTATTGACTGTGAATTCATGAACGATTCTTAGATTTGAATTTGAATCTCCATTTTTTCCTTAAAAAAAATACTTCTCAATTTCAATTATAACAACAATTATAAGTATATGTAAACCCCAGAAAAGTTATTTTTACACGAATAGCTAATCGGATATCTTATCTGTCTATGATTCCTATTGGAAATTTTTCTAGAGCACGACATGTGCTGTCCACAATAAAACTGCAATAAAAAGAGAGATATATATCGTATATATAGATCATTATATCCACATATCTTTAATAAAGCCTTCTTCTGCACTTCAACATATTATACGAATTCTATTATAAAATAAAAAAAATAGATAAAAAAACTCTTCTGTGCGAATCATTTTTTATTTAAAGAAAAAATGAAATACACGAAAATAAGCTAAGTACTAAAACTAAAATAATCAACTTGAATATTGTTTCGGATTATTGGGCTTCTTTATCTCATCGAAGAGATCAAATCCCGAATACTTTATATTTTATTTATTTTACTGATATTTAATTGTATTGGAATATGTAATATCATAATAGTGGGAGAAATTGAATGTGGTAGAAATTGAATCACTTTTTGTTTTGTTATACAAAACAAAATTTCATAAGTCTAAGTTAAGTGGAATTTCCCAATTATTTCCCAGTTGTATCTGTTACAAATTCCAATTTGAGTATAAAATTCTCTTTATTTCTCTGTTTATGCGTATTTCATACATTCCATACCATATTCATATATGGAGTTAAATAAAATTTTATGTGATTCTGTAAACAGAATAGAAATTTCATCATTGCCGGACGATCTATATAATTGAATTTAAAGAACGATCCAATAATGGAATTTTTTTTTCACTAAATGGAGAAATTCAAAATGCTTGGGGATGGAAATGAGGGAATGTCTACAATACCGGGATTTAATCAGATACAATTTAAAGGATTTTGTAGGTTTATTGATGAGGGCTTAACAGAAGAACTTAATAAATTTCCAAAAATTGAAGATACAGATCAAGAAATTGAATTTCAATTATTTGTCGAAACTTATCAATTAGTAGAACCTTTAATAAAAGAAAGAGATGCTATATATGAATCACTCACATATTCTTCTGAATTATATGTATCCGCAGGATTAATTTGGAAAAACATTAGGGATATGCAAGAACAAACAATTTTTATTGGAAATATTCCTCTAATGAATTCCTCGGGAACTTCTATAGTAAATGGAATATACAGAATTGTAATTAATCAAATATTGCAAAGCCCAGGTATCTATTACCGGTCAGAATTGGACCATAACGGAATTTCGGTATATACCGGTACTATAATATCCGATTGGGGCGGAAGAGTAGAATTAGAGATTGATAGAAAAGCAAGGATATGGGCTCGTGTGAGTAGGAAACAGAAAATATCTATTCTAGTTCTATCATCAGCTATGGGTTCGAATCTAAAAGAAATTATAGAAAATGTGTGCTACCCTGAAATTTTCTTGTCTTTCCTGAATGATAAGGAGAAAAGGAAAATTGGGTCAAAGGAAAATGCCATTTTGGAGTTTTATCAACAATTTACTTGTGTAGGCGGAGATCCGGTATTTTCTGAATCCTTATGTAAGGAATTACAAAAGAAATTCTTTCAACAAAGATGTGAATTAGGAAGGATTGGTCGACTAAATATAAATCAGAGACTAAATCTTGATATACCTCATAACAATACATTTTTGCTACCGCGAGATATATTAGCTGCTGCAGATCATTTGATTGGAATGAAATTTGGAATGGGTACACTTGACGACATGAATCATTTAAAAAATAAACGTATTCGTTCTGTAGCGGATCTCTTACAAGATCAATTCGGATTGGCTCTGATTCGTTTAGAAAATGTGATTAGAGGAACTCTATGTGGAGCAATTAGGCATAAATTGATACCGACCCCCCAAAATTTGGTATCTTCAACTCCATTAACAACCACTTATGAATCTTTTTTCGGATTGCACCCATTATCTCAAGTTTTGGATCGAACTAATCCATTGACACAAATAGTTCATGGGAGAAAATTGAGTTATTTGGGCCCGGGAGGATTGACTGGGC